TGTCCTTGGGTGCATGTGGCAGCCGTCTTGACATCTTCAGTGTCATGCTTTGGTTTAAGCTACAAGGACGGTGTGTGATGGGGTTTGTATTTTTGTTTTGTTTTAATTGGAGTTGATTTGTTAGGGAAATAGTGGTTGTTTGTGGGGGTGGGTTAGCTGTCAATTAAATGATGGTGAGTGTGTTGGTTTTTTGTAGGGAGATATAGTTGAATATTTTAACGATTGAAATGAAAAAATCAATAAAAAAAGAAACGAACGCATGATAACGCGTGAAAATAAGGGTTTAGGTATAAATTCCAAGGAAGGGGAAATAAAGTAAGCATGTCCGGTGACCATTACACTATCTGGTACTTAGAGGGTAAATAGCCTCCCCCTCACGAATGGGGTCAAAGTGCATCAGTATCCGAGTATGCGACGGCTTATACGATGAAACCATGACAAATTCCGGGGTTTCGGTGAACGATAGTCAGGCGCACATGTGATGTACATGTCAAGAGGAAGATAACTCCTGCTACGCACTTGAAGGGTTTATTGAAAGGACCCCCAGAGAAAAAGCGCAGGACAGTAGGAATGCCGCGATTACGAGACGGAAAGGGGATTATTCATCCTAACCATCTGTATCTGTGAAGGGCAAGAGAGAAGGAGTGGTGCAAGTTATGGCCCTGAAATAGGAACCAGTGGCGCAAAAGAGCAAGTTGGGCTAGGGTGTAGGGGGATGTTATGTCCTTGAAGCCAATAACCGAAGGTATAACTGACACGGGGTAGCTCGGTTCTCGTGAGAAGCACGGTCAATAGATAACCATGTTCTCTGGCTTGGGAGTTCCTGAAAGTATTTGGTAAAGAACATATCCTTGGAGGTGGGCGGGTCCTAATTGTCTAGGGGAATTCAAAGGTGTACTGGGACATTAGTCGTATCTTGAATGGAGTTTGGGTATAAGTTAGCAGTATCGACCTTAAGCAACGCCGGCGGCTCTGCTGGAGGTAGGATCACTTGGGTTGTCATGTACCTGAAACAAAGATGTCTCTAGATCGGGAAAATCACGAACATTATCTGTTTGGGCTAAATGTTTGAGTTGAATTGGCATAGCATACCCGTATGGCGTGGAGTATCCTACATTATAGTAGTGTCTGATGGGGCAAAAATACCCAATGCAGAGAGTACATACCCTGTAAAGCATGAGAAAAACATGCGGGGGGGGAAGGGGGGGGGGGGGGAAAAGTTCCTGTAGTTGAATTTTTATAACGGTGGTTTTTCAGGCCACAAGTCCTGGTGAGAGGCCGGGTGGGAACTTATGATACAGTTTGTTCTATTTTTAGGGGTATGCTTTGTTTTAGGGGGATTGGCTGTTGCTTCTAATCCCTCTCCTTATTATGGGGTAGTAGGGTTGGTGTTGGCGTCTGTTGCTGGTTGTGGTTGATTGGTGAGTTTGGGGGTTTCTTTTGTGTCTTTGGTGCTTATTATGGTATACTTGGGGGGGATGTTAGTAGTGTTTGTTTATTCGGTGGCTTTGGCAGCGGAGCCTTATCCTGAGGCTTGGGCTGATTGAGGGGTTGTGGGGCATGGTTTGGGGATGTGTTTAGTTGTTTCAGTAGGAATTGTGGCGGGTGGGGGGCTAGAGTCTCTGGTGGATGAAGGGACGGTAGATAGCGGGGGACTGTCCTCGTTGCGTATGGATTTTAGTGGGGTGGCTATGTTTTATTCGTGGGGGGCGGGGCTGCTTATGATTGGGGGTTGAGGGCTGTTGTTGACCCTGTTTGTGGTTCTGGAGCTTGTGCGGGGGTTATCTCGGGGGGCTATTCGGGCTGTTTAGGGGGGGGGGGTCAGAAAGTAGTTTAATTGAAAATGCCAGCTTTGGGAGTTGGTGAAGAAGGTTTGACTCCTTTCTTTCTGAGGGGTTTAATGTTTGGTGTGTCTTTGCATTTGATGGTCGTTGGTTTGGCGGGAGGAAAGTGGGGGTGGGTTAGCTGTCAATTAAATGATGGTGAGTGTGTTGGTTTTTTGTAGGGAGATATAGTTGAATATTTTAACGATTGAAATGAAAAAATCAATAAAAAAAGAAACGAACGCATGATAACGCGTGAAAATAAGGGTTTAGGTATAAATTCCAAGGAAGGGGAAATAAAGTAAGCATGTCCGGTGACCATTACACTATCTGGTACTTAGAGGGTAAATAGCCTCCCCCTCACGAATGGGGTCAAAGTGCATCAGTATCCGAGTATGCGACGGCTTATACGATGAAACCATGACAAATTCCGGGGTTTCGGTGAACGATAGTCAGGCGCACATGTGATGTACATGTCAAGAGGAAGATAACTCCTGCTACGCACTTGAAGGGTTTATTGAAAGGACCCCCAGAGAAAAAGCGCAGGACAGTAGGAATGCCGCGATTACGAGACGGAAAGGGGATTATTCATCCTAACCATCTGTATCTGTGAAGGGCAAGAGAGAAGGAGTGGTGCAAGTTATGGCCCTGAAATAGGAACCAGTGGCGCAAAAGAGCAAGTTGGGCTAGGGTGTAGGGGGATGTTATGTCCTTGAAGCCAATAACCGAAGGTATAACTGACACGGGGTAGCTCGGTTCTCGTGAGAAGCACGGTCAATAGATAACCATGTTCTCTGGCTTGGGAGTTCCTGAAAGTATTTGGTAAAGAACATATCCTTGGAGGTGGGCGGGTCCTAATTGTCTAGGGGAATTCAAAGGTGTACTGGGACATTAGTCGTATCTTGAATGGAGTTTGGGTATAAGTTAGCAGTATCGACCTTAAGCAACGCCGGCGGCTCTGCTGGAGGTAGGATCACTTGGGTTGTCATGTACCTGAAACAAAGATGTCTCTAGATCGGGAAAATCACGAACATTATCTGTTTGGGCTAAATGTTTGAGTTGAATTGGCATAGCATACCCGTATGGCGTGGAGTATCCTACATTATAGTAGTGTCTGATGGGGCAAAAATACCCAATGCAGAGAGTACATACCCTGTAAAGCATGAGAAAAACATGCGGGGGGGGAAGGGGGGGGGGGAATAAAGGGCGGTTTGGCTGGGAGAGTTACCTGGGAGAACTCTAAGAAGATGGTGAGTCTTCAATCTTTGGCTTACAAGACCAATGTTTTAATAAACTATTAGAGTGGGTTAGAGTTTTAGTATTTTGTTCTCTAGTACGGCTGCAAGTGGGAATAAGATTAGGATGATTGTGAAGTAGGACAGAGAAGCTAGCTGGCCGATGATGATGAATGGGTGTTCGACTGGTTGGCTTCCTACTCAGGTTAGGATGAGTAAGTTGGCGACTAGGGTTCAGAATAAGACTTGTGAAATTGGTCGGAAGGTTAGTGAGCGTTGTTTGGAGGTGTGTAGGAATGGGGTTAGGAATAGGACTAGGACGGAAGCGGCTAGGGCTAGTACGCCTCCTAGTTTGTTTGGGATGGAGCGTAGGATGGCGTAGGCGAATAGGAAGTATCATTCGGGTTTGATGTGGGGAGGTGTTGCTAGGGGATTGGCTGGTGTAAAGTTTTCTGGGTCTCCTAGTAGGTTGGGGGAGAATAGGGCTAGGGAGACGAGTAGGATGAGTATTAGTGCAAACCCTAGAATATCTTTTGTGGAGTAGTATGGGTGGAATGGGATTTTGTCGCAGTCTGCGGGGATGCCTAGTGGGTTATTTGAGCCTGTTTCGTGTAGAAAGGTGAGGTGAACTAATGTAAGTCCTACGATGACGAAGGGGAGTAGGAAGTGTAGGGCGAAGAATCGAGTTAGGGTGGGGTTGTCTACTGAGAAGCCCCCTCAAGCTCATTCTACTAATGTTTGACCGATGTAGGGGATTGCTGAAAATAGGTTGGTAATTACTGTAGCCCCTCAGAATGATATTTGTCCTCAGGGGAGGACATATCCTACGAAGGCAGTTGCTATTAAGGTGAGGAGGAGGATGACTCCGATGTTTCAGGTTTCTTTATTTAGGTAGGAGCCGTAGTAGAATCCTCGACCAATGTGAAAGTAGATGCAGATGAAGAAGAATGAAGCTCCGTTTGCATGTAGGTTTCGGATTAGTCAGCCGAATTGTACGTCTCGGCATATGTGGGCGACTGAGTTAAAGGCTAGGGAAGTGTCTGCTGTATAGTGTGTGGCTAGGAGCAGGCCGGTGACGATTTGTGTGACTAGGCAGATGCCTAGGAGAGATCCAAAGTTCCATCAAGCGGAGATGTTTGATGGTGTTGGTAGGTCGATTAAAGCGTCGTTGATGGTTTTGAGTAGGGGGTGGTTTTTACGAAGGTTGAGGGCCATTGGTTGTTTCTGTGTATGGACATTAGGATGATGAGGATGGACAGGGCGAAAGATCCGAGGTAGGCTTTGATTAGTCCGGAGTGGAGGGTAGTGCTAGCTTTGGCTGCTATTGTTTGTAGGTTAGCTAGTCCTTCTGGTCCTATTAGTTTGTATCAGGAGAGGTCAATTAAGTGGGAGGCAATGTTTTGTCCTGCGGTTAGTAGGTTTGTCACGCTGAAGCGGTGTATTAGGGGGTTGAAGTAGCCTAGTGATGTGGAGAAGTTTGAGAAAGGGCCTTGTTTTGTGAGGATTATGGTTTGGGTTATTTTTGAGATTTCTAGGGCGAGAGCAATTCCTAGGGCTGTAACAATTATTGCTGTAATTTTGATATATAGGGGTATCGTTATGGGTGGGGTTTTTGTCGGGAGAATGAATGAGGTAATGATGAAGCCGGCTGTGATGCTGCCTAGTGCTAGGCGGGTAATTGGGGAGGTTACTGCGGGATTGTTTTCGTTTATTGGAGTGAGAGGAGGAATGCGTACGAAACCGGCTTGTACGAGTATGGTCATTCGGATTGTGTATACTGCGGTAAAGGATGTAGCTAGGAGGGTTAATAGGAGGGCTCAGGAGTTTAGGTAGGATGTGTTTAAGCATTCAATGATCTGGTCTTTTGAGTAGAATCCTGCTAGGAATGGCGTTCCTATTAGGGCTAGGTTGCCGATAGTCAGGCACGAGGTGGTTGTTGGTAGTAGTTTTTGGAGCCCTCCTATTTTTCGGATGTCTTGTTCACCGTTGAGGGAGTGAATGATGGAGCCTGAGCATAGGAATAGCATGGCTTTGAAGAATGCGTGGGTTGAGATGTGTAGGAAGGCTAGTTGGGGGAGGTTTAGTCCGATTGTTACTATTATGAGACCTAGCTGGCTTGAGGTGGAAAAAGCAATGATTTTTTTGATGTCGTTTTGGGTGAGGGCGCAGGTGGCTGCGAATAATGTGGAAAGGGCTCCGAGGCATAAGCACAGGGTGAGGGCGGTTTGGTTGTTGGAGAATAGGGGGTGGGTTCGGATGAGCAGGAAGATGCCGGCGACTACTATTGTGCTAGAGTGGAGTAGGGCGGATACAGGGGTTGGGCCTTCTATAGCGGCAGGGAGTCAGGGATGTAGGCCGAATTGTGCTGATTTGCCTGTCGCGGCTAGGATGAGGCCTAGTAAAGGGAGGGTAGGGGTTTGGGAGGGTGAGGAGATTTGTTGGATTTCTCAGGTGTTTATGGTAGAGGCTAATCATGCTATGCATAAGATGAGTCCGATGTCCCCGATTCGGTTGTACAGGATGGCCTGGAGTGCAGCGGTATTGGCCTCTGCTCGTCCATGTCATCAGCTGATTAGGAGGAAGGATATGATTCCGACCCCCTCTCAGCCGATGAATAGGATGAAGAAGTTGTTGGCGATAATTAGAATGAGTATCGTGATTAGGAAGATTAGTAGGTAGGTGAAGAATTTTGTGATGTAGGGGTCTGACGCTATGTATCATGTTGCGAATTGTAAGATGGATCATGATACGAATAGGGCGATAGGAAAGAATGTGAGGGAGTAGAAGTCTATTTTTAGACTGATGGGGATTTTGAAGGTTATGATGAATTTTCATTCTCAGAGGGTGGTCAAGCTTTCTGTTCCCGAGTGGATGTAGATTGTTATGGGAATTAGGCTGATTAAGAAGGAGGTTTTTACTGTGTTTACGATTGTGGTGGGGGTATTTTTGAGGCTGTCTGAGAGTAGTGGGAAGATGATTGGGGTGAGTAGGGTTGTTAGGGTTAGGAGTGTGAATGTATTTAGGACTAGTGGTAGGTCCATTACTTTCACTTGGATTTGCACCAAGATGAGTGGTTCCTAAGACCATTGGATTACTATTATCCTTTGAAAGTAAGGGGACTGAGGTTTTAAGCTCAGATGCAAGAGTTAGCAGTTCTTGTTGGTTGAACCTCCCCTCGGCAGGTAAGAAGAGTCTAACTTCTGTTTTTAGAATCACAATCTAATGTTTTGGGTTTAAACTATACTTGCATATGGGGGTGCCTGAGATAAGCTCAGGTTTGAAAATTAGGAGGATTATGGGGATTATGTGTAATGCTATGAGGAGGTGCTCTCGTGTTGTGGTGTTTTGGATGGAGGTGATGTGGGATGGTAGGGTGCCTCGTTGTGTTATGATGAGTATGTATAGGGTGTATGAGGCGGTCAGTAGGATTGCGGATCCTGTGAGGATAAGTGTTAGAGAAGATCAGTTGAACAGGGCGATTACAATTGTTAGTTCTGCCATGAGGTTGATTGTTGGAGGGAGGGCTATGTTTGTTAGGTTGGCTAAAAGTCATCATGTGGCTATGAGAGGTAGGAGGGGTTGTAGTCCTCGAGCCAGTAGGAGAATGCGGCTGTGGGTTCGTTCGTAGTTGGTGTTGGCCAGGCAGAATAGTATGGAGGAGGTTAGGCCATGTGAGATTATTAGGATTATTGCGCCTGAGAATGCCCATTGAGTTTGGATTATGGTTGCGGCTACTACGAGGCCTATGTGGCTGACGGATGAGTATGCAATTAGTGATTTTAGGTCTATTTGTCGAAGGCAGATGGCGCTAGTCATTAAAGCTCCTCATAGGGCTAGGGTAATGAAAGGGTAGTGGAGGTTGTTTGTTGATGGGTTGACTAGGAGGGTGATTCGTATGATGCCATATCCTCCTAATTTTAGGAGCAGGGCAGCTAGGAGTATGGATCCGGCAATTGGGGCCTCTACGTGGGCTTTGGGAAGTCATAGGTGGAGTCCGTATAGGGGTGCTTTAACTATGAAGGCTGTAAGTAGGGCGAGACTTGACATTAGGCCTGTTCAAGAAGCTGGGGTAGTGGGGTGGGAGAGTTTGAGTATTGGGAAGTAGAGGGTGCCGATTTGGTTGTGGAGGTGGAGGATAGCAATGAGTAGGGGGAGTGAGCTGGCTAGGGTGTAGAATAGGAGGTAAATGCCAGCGCTTAGGCGTTCTGGTTGGTTGCCTCATCGTGTGATTAAAATCAGGGTGGGGATTAGAGTGGCTTCGAATGCGATGTAGAATAGTATTAGTTCTGAGGCAGAGAAGGCCAGGAGAATGGATGGTTGGGCTAGGATTAATGTAGTGGCGAAGATTCGTTTGCGGATGGGGGGTTCTTGTTCTAGGTGATTTTGGCTTGCTATGATTATGAGGGGCAGTAGTCAGCATGATAAGACTAATAGGGGGGATGAGATTTGGTCAATGGATGCTCAGGGGGTTGAGGTTTTGCTTGAATAATATGTGGGGGTTAGTCATTGTAGGCTAATGGCAGCGATTAGTAGGCTGTGGGTAGTGATGTTGGTTCATAAGTGTTTGCAGGGGGATAGGAGGGCTAGTGGGAGTAGTATGATAGTTGGTATGATGATTTTTAGCATTGTAGGAGGTTGAAGTTGTGAAGGTGGTCGGAGCCGTGGGTTCGGGTGGAGGCTACTAGTAATGCTAGCCCTGCTCCTGCTTCGCAAGCAGAGAATGTTAGTATGAGAATGGGGAGGATGGTGGAAGATGGTGCTTGAATTTGGATTGGTCATATGGTTAGGGCGACGTATATTGAGAGTATTATGCTTTCTAAGCAAAGTAGGGCCGAAATTAGGTGTGTTCGGTGGAAGGCCAGGCCCAGGCTACTTAGGGTGAAGGCTGCGTAGAAGCTTAGGTGTAGGTGGGTCATAAAGAAAGTTATAGGGTGGGTACTATAATTTGTTGAGCCGAAATCAACTGTCTTGGTTAGACTAACTTTCTGTTATTCTGCTCATTCTAATCCTCCTTGAACTCATTCGTATACTAGGCCTAGGGTGAGTAGGAGGATTAGGATGGTGGCTCAGGCTAGTGTGGTCATAGGGGATTGGAGTTGTGTTGCTCAGGGGAGGGGGAGTAGAAGGGCAATTTCTAGGTCGAAGAGGAGGAATAGGATTGCTACTAGGAAGAATCGGATGGAGAAGGGGAGTCGAGCAGATCCCAGGGGGTCGAATCCGCATTCGTATGGGGATAGCTTTTCTGAGTCTGGGGTTATTTGGGCAAGTCAGAAGTTTAGGGCGGTTAGGGCAATACTTAGGGTTAGAGACATAGCGATCATGAATGTGATTATGTTCATTGCTCTCCTCTGGGCTTAAACCAGATTTAAAAGATTGGAAGTCTATTGTAATAAGTATACTAGAAGAGCAGGATCCTCATCAGTAAATAGAGATATATAGGAATAGTCATACTACGTCTACGAAGTGTCAGTATCATGCCGCTGCTTCAAAGCCGAAGTGGTGGTTTGATGTAAAGTGGTATTTGATCAGGCGGAAGAGGCAGACTAGCAGGAATGTAGAGCCAATGATTACATGTAGGCCGTGGAATCCTGTGGCGACGAAGAAGGTTGAGCCGTAGACTCCGTCTGCGATGGAAAAGGGGGCTTCGTAATATTCTATGGCTTGAAGGCCGGTGAAGTAGAATCCAAGGAGGACTGTTAGGGTTAGGGCTTGGATTGCTTGTTTTCGGTTGGCTTCTGTGATGCTGTGGTGGGCTCATGTGACTGTGACTCCTGAAGCCAGGAGAATGGCAGTGTTTAGGAGGGGGACGTCTATTGGGTCTAGGGGTTTGATTCCAACAGGTGGTCATTGTCCGCCCAGTTCTGGGGTGGGAGCTAGGCTTGAGTGGAAGAATGCTCAGAAGAACCCTAGGAAGAAGAAAGCTTCTGATGTGATGAATAGTACTATGCCGTATCGTAGGCCTTTTTGGACGGTAGGAGTGTGGTGGCCTTGGAAGGTGCTTTCGCGTACGATGTCTCGTCATCATTGGAATATAACTAGGATTGTAGAGGTGAGGCCAATGATTAGGAGGTTGGGAGAGTTGTAGTGGAATCATATGGTCAGGCCAGAGGTGGTTAGGAGGGCGGCAGCTGCTCCTAAAATAGGTCATGGGCTGGGGTCTACTATGTGATAAGAGTGTGCTTGGTGTGCCATTGGAGTTAAATGTTTTCTTGTAGGTAAAGGCTTAATAGAAGAACGAATACGTAGGCTTGGATTATGGCTACTGCTACTTCTAGGATTGTTAGAAGTAGCAGGACTAGCAGGGCTAGTAGGGAGATTGCTGGTATTGTTGAGAATAAAGCTGTTGTAGCGGTGGAGATGAGCTGAATTAGGAGGTGACCTGCTGTAAGGTTGGCAGTTAGGCGAACACCTAGGGCTAGTGGTCGGATAAGGAGGCTTGTTGTTTCGATTAGGATTAGGGCGGGGATTAGGGGGGTGGGGGTACCTTCTGGCAGGAGGTGGCCTAGAGAGACAGAAGGTTGGTTTCGTAGGCCTGTTAGTAGGGTGGCGAGTCATAAGGGGAAGGCCAGAGCTAGATTTATGGATAGTTGGGTGGTTGGTGTGAATGTGTAAGGTAGTAAGCCTAGAAGGTTAATTAGTAGCAAGAAGACTATCAGGGATGTCAGGATTAGGGCTCACTTGTGGCCTTTTTTATGAAGTGGCATTATTAATTGTTTTGTGACTAGGTTGATGAATCATAGTTGTAGGGTCGAGAGTCGGTTGGTGATTCATCGGTTGCCGGGGGAGGGTAGGAGGAGAGCTGGGAATGTTATTGAGATCAGGATCAGGGGGATTCCTAGGAAAGTTGGGCTTGAAAATTGGTCGAAGAAGCTTAGGTTCATGGTCAGGTTCAGGGGGTGGTTTTAGGGGCTGCGGGTGTTTTGCTGGATGGGGGGTTTATGGTGATGAACGTGAGGATTTTGGGTTGGATAATCAGGGAGAAGGTGAATCATGTAGTGAGCATGATAAAAAATCATGGGTTTGGGTTTAGTTGTGGCATATCATTAAGGAGGGGTGAGCCCTCTTTCTCTAGCTTAAAAGGCTAGTGCTGTTCCATAGCTTCTTAATGATTAGGAAGGTAGTAGGGAAGATCAGTTTTCGAAGTTGGCTAGAGGAGTTGATTCTACTACGATTGGCATAAAGCTGTGATTGGCTCCACAAATTTCTGAGCATTGTCCGTAGAATACTCCAGGGCGGGGTGATAGGAAAGAGGTTTGGTTGAGGCGTCCTGGGATTGCATCGGTTTTTACTCCTAGGCTAGGGACGGCTCATGAGTGAAGCACATCGTCAGCAGTGACAATAACTCGGACTTTGGAGTTTATGGGTACGATGACACGGTGGTCGACTTCTAGAAGGCGGAAGTGGCCTAGCGGTAGATCTGACGTGGGGATTATGTAGGAGTCGAATGTAAAATCCTTAAAATCAGTGTATTCGTATGATCAGTATCATTGGTGGCCGATGGCTTTTAGGGTCAGGTCTGGTTCGTTTACCTCGTCTATTATGTAAAGAATTCGTAGGGAGGGAAGAGCAAGCATGATTAGGACCGCGGCTGGGAGGATTGTTCAGATGAGCTCGATTGCTTGGGCGTCGACAGTGCTGGATGACAGCTTTTCTGTGAGTATTAGAGCTAAAAGGTAAAGGACTAAGCTGCAGATGGCTAGGGCAACTATTAAGGCGTGATCGTGGAATTGAACAAGTTCTTCTATGATGGGTGATGAAGCATCTTGGAAACCGAATTGTGAGTGGTTGGCCATTTTTGGGGTGAGGTGTACAGGGGTTTCACCTGCAATTTAGCCTTGACAAGGCTATGTAATTGTTTTACTAACACTTCTATGAGAAAGAAGCATAAGTGGTTTATATGCGGTTGGCTTGAAACCAACATATGGGGGTTCGACTCCTTCCTTTCTTGGACTTGAACGAAAGCTGGCTCTTCGAATGTGTGGAATGGAGGAGGGCAGCCATGGATTCATTCGATGTTAGTGCTTGTTAGCTCTGGTTGAAGTGCTTTACGTTTTGATGCAAAGGCTTCTCAGATGATGAACACTAGTATGATTACGGCTGTTAGGGAGATTAGTGAACCGATTGAGGAGATGGTGTTTCATAGGGTGTAGGCGTCTGGGTAGTCTGAGTATCGTCGTGGCATGCCGGCTAGGCCTAGGAAGTGTTGGGGGAAGAAGGTTAGGTTAACACCCACGAATATTACGCCGAAGTGAGCTTTGGCCCATGTAGAGTGGAGTGTATACCCGGTGAATAGTGGGAATCAGTGGGTGAAGCCTGCTAGGATTGCGAATACTGCACCTATTGATAGTACGTAGTGGAAGTGGGCTACTACGTAGTAGGTGTCGTGTAGAGCAATGTCTAATGAGGAGTTTGCTAGGACAATCCCTGTCAGCCCTCCAATGGTAAACAGGAAGATAAATCCTATAGCTCATAGTATTGGTGGGTCTCATTTGATTGTGCCTCCGTGCAGTGTTGCTAGTCAGCTGAATACTTTAATTCCTGTAGGGATGGCAATGATTATAGTGGCGGATGTGAAGTATGCTCGGGTGTCTACGTCTATTCCTACCGTGAATATGTGGTGGGCTCAAACGATAAACCCTAGGAATCCAATTGATAGCATGGCTCATACTATTCCTATATAGCCAAATGGTTCTTTTTTTCCTGCATAGTAGGCTACGACGTGGGAGATAATTCCAAATCCTGGGAGGATTAGGATGTATACTTCCGGGTGGCCAAAGAATCAGAATAGATGTTGGTAGAGCACTGGGTCTCCTCCGCCTGCAGGGTCGAAGAAGGTCGTGTTTAGGTTGCGGTCGGTAAGGAGTATAGTAATACCGGCGGCAAGGACGGGGAGGGATAGGAGGAGTAGTACTGCGGTAATTAGGACGGATCAGACGAATAAGGGGGTTTGGTATTGTGAGAGGGCGGGTGGTTTTATGTTGATTGCTGTTGTAATGAAGTTAATAGCCCCTAGGATTGAGGAGATACCTGCCAGGTGAAGGGAGAAAATAGCCAGGTCTACTGAGGCCCCAGCGTGGGCTAGGTTGCCAGCGAGAGGAGGGTATACGGTTCAACCTGTCCCGACTCCTGCTTCGACTGTGGATGAGGCTAGGAGGAGTAAGAAAGATGGGGGGAGTAGTCAGAAGCTTATGTTATTTATTCGGGGGAATGCTATGTCTGGGGCTCCGATTATTAGGGGCACTAGTCAGTTTCCAAACCCACCGATTATGATTGGTATAACTATGAAGAAAATTATGACGAAGGCATGGGCTGTAACGACTACGTTGTAAATTTGATCGTCTCCTAGTAGAGCGCCTGGTTGGCCTAGCTCTGCTCGGATGAGAAGGCTTAGGGCGGTACCCACTATCCCGGCTCATGCGCCGAAGATCAGGTAAAGGGTCCCAATGTCTTTGTGGTTGGTTGAGAATAATCATCGGTTAATGAATGTCACAGGTAAGATGGCTGAGTGTATAAGCGTTAGGCTGTAGTCCTTTTTACAGAGGTTTAATTCCTCTTCTTATCGGCCCTGTGGTGAAATTCATGGTGAGTTGCAAGCTCATTGATGTGTGTTGACTACACGCCGGGGCCTACTAGGCAGAAGCCTGTTGGTTTGGGCATATAGCTGTTAACTATAGTTTCATGGGATCGAGGCCCATCTGTCTAGCGTTTTGAAGGTTCTAGCTTAATTAAAGCATCTGGGTTGCATTCAGGAGATGCAGGGTAATGTCCTGCGAATCTTAGCAGAAACTAAGAGGGTTTAACTCTTGTTTAAGGCTTTGAAGGCCTTCGGTTTAAGGTGATCCTAAGTTTCTTAGACAATGGTGAGGATTATGGGTGAGATGGGTAGAAGCGTGATCGATATAGTGGCCAGGATGGCAACTAGTGCGCTGGTTGGTTTATTAGTGTACCATTGTTTCATGTGGTTTGTGGTGTGCGGGGGAAGTGTGATTGTTGCGCAGTATGCTAGTCGGAGGTAGAAGAATAAGCTTAGTAGGGAGAGGAGAGCAATGATTGTTGCTGCTGGGGCTATTTCCTGTTTTGTGAGTTCTTGGATAATTAGTCATTTGGGAAGGAAGCCTGTTAGAGGAGGAAGGCCTGCAAGAGAAAGCAGGGTTAGTATCAGAGTTGCGCTTAGTGCTGGGGTTTTTGTTCAGGTGGTTATTAGTGTGGATAGTTTTAGGGTTTTGATTGAGTTTAGGGTAAGGAATACGGCTGTGGTTATTAAAACATATAGGTAGAAGTTTAATAGAGCTAGTTTGGGGCTGTAGATAATAATGATGGCTATTCATCCCAGGTGGGAGATAGACGAGAAAGCTAGGATTTTTCGAGTTTGTGTCTGGTTTAAGCCTATTCATCCTCCCAGGGCTGCGGAGAGAATAGCCATGGTAGTCAGTAGTGTGGGGTTAAGTGCTTGAGAGGTTATAAAGAATAAGGTTATTGGTGGGAATTTTATTGCTGTGGATAAGAGGAGGCCGGTGGTAAGAGAGGTGCCCTGAAGTACTTCGGGGAATCAAAAATGGAATGGAACTAGTCCTAGTTTTATTGCGATGGCGGATGTTAGGATCAGGCATGACGTCGGGCAGGTAAGCTCGGTGATGTCTCATTGCCCGGTTTGTCATGCGTTGGTTATGCTAGAAAACAGGATTAAAGTGGAGGCAGCTGCTTGAACCAGGAAGTACTTGGTTGCGGCTTCAATGGCCCGGGGGTGGTGGGACTTTGAAATTAGTGGAAGGATGGCTAAAGTGTTGATTTCAAGTCCAGCTCAGGCCATAATTCAGTGGCTGCTTGAGATTGTAATGGTGGTCCCTAGGAGGAGGCTGGCGGTAAAGACTAGTTTTGCTTGGGGGTTCATTAGCAGGGGAAGGAGTTGAACCATCATTTTCGGGGTATGGGCCCGATAGCTTGTTTAGCTGACCCTACTAGAAAATAATATAAAGGAAGTATGAAGGGCTTTGATCCCTTTGGTGTAGGTTCAATTCCTGCTTTTCTAAGTTTTAGGAAATGAGAGGGCTGGTTTACCTCTGTGTTCACTTTATCATAGTGACCCTTGGTACTCAGGCACATTTCCTTGGGTTCTTAGGTAGGGGGGTAAACCTGCATAGCAAATTGGCATGCTGGTGTGTCATAGGCATAAAGCCAATGTCAGTGGGAGAAAGTTTTTTCATAGGAGGTGTATTAGCTGGTCGTAACGGAATCGTGGGTAGGAAGCGCGAATTCATAGAAAACCTGCTGATAGAAGAAGGGTTTTTGTGGCTAAAATCACAGGGTATAACTCTTGGGGTGGGTTAAAGACACTTGGGTTAAAGAATAAGATGGCAGTTAATGTGTTTATGAGTATGATGTTTGCGTATTCTGCTAGGAAGAACAGGGCGAAAGGTCCTGCTGCGTATTCGACATTGAAGCCAGAGACAAGTTCGGATTCACCCTCTGTAAGGTCGAATGGGGCTCGGTTAGTCTCAGCGAGTGTGGAGACATATCATATCATAGCTAGTGGTCAGCAGGAAAAGATTAAGTATAGGGGCTCTTGGGTGACTGCGAGAGTGCTGAGGGTGTAGTTGCCGCTAAGCAGGATAATGGCAAGAAGGATAATGGCTAGGGTTACTTCGTAGGAGATGGTCTGGGCTACTGCACGTAGTGCTCCGATTAGGGCATATTTTGAGTTGGAGGCTCATCCTGATCAGAGAATAGAGTAGACTGCTAAGCTTGATATGGCTAGTAGGAACAAAAGACCTAAGTTCAGGTCTGCAAGTGAAAATGGCAGAGGAAGTGGGGTTCAGATGGAGATTGCCAGTAGGAGTGCTAGTATGGGGGTTGCGATAAAGAGGATTGGGGAGGATGTTGATGGGCGGATGGGCTCTTTGATAAATAGTTTTACTCCGTCTGCTAGTGGCTGGAGCAGTCCGTAGGGACCTACGATGTTTGGGCCTTTTCGGCCTTGTATGTAGCTTAGGATTTTGCGTTCTACTAGCGTAAGGAAGGCTACTGCAATTAGAATAGGGAGGGCGTAGGAGAGGGCTATAATGAGGTTGATTAGGAGTGGGTGGTTGGTCACAGGTAAGCTAGGGAGAGGATTTGAACCTCTGAGTTAAAGGACTTAAGCCTTTTGCATTTGCCGAGCTCTGCCACGCTAGCTGGGGCCCTTTTCTAGGGTGGGGTGGAGTGTGATAGCCTTTTGTGATTGAGTTGGTTTCATCACTTAAGGCGAAGGCTTGCTGGTGGTATTGGCCTTGCTTTTCCTATCCTTTCGTACTGGGAAGAGCTTGTCATAGATAGAAACCGACCTGGATTACTCCGGTCTGAACTCAGATCACGTAGGACTGTTAATCGTTGAACAAACGAACCCTTAGTAGCGGCTGCACCACTAGGATGTCCTGATCCAACATCGAGGTCGTAAACCTCCTTGTCGATATGGACTCTTGAAGGAGATTGCGCTGTTATCCCTGGGGTAGCTTGGTCCATTGATCAATTATATTGGGTCTGGGTGCTATTAGCACGTTGAGGGGTTGCTCTCAGTCTAGATGTAAGGTCTAGTTTTTGGAGGATCTGTTTTTCTCCAAGGTCGCCCCAACCGAAAAACGGGGGCCAGTGGCTTATGTGTGAGTGAACCCGATGGGTGTTTATGTTATTTGGGGTGGCCGCTGGTTTTAAAGTTCCACAGGGTCTTCTCGTCTTATGGGTTTATCCCTGCTTTCGCACAGGGAGATCAATTTCACCGATTGCCTGCAAGAGACAGTTAAGACCTCGTTTAGCCATTCATACTAGTCTCGATTTATGGGACAATTGATTGCGCTACCTTTGCACGGTTAGGATACCGCGGCCGTTAAACCTCAGGTCACCGGGCAGGCATCACCTTCAATACTTGCTTTAGTTTGCTGAAGGCTATGTTTTTGGTAAACAGTCGGGCCTTGGTGGTTTGCCGAGTTCCTTTTGCAGGTTTTAATCTTTCTTGATGGACGCTCCTCTGTCGGGTTAACAATGTGTTTAATACTCTGCTTGTTGTATTGGTCGTATATTGGGGGTTTGTTAATAATGTATGGATGTAAGCTTGCGTCGTAGAGGGAGGACCCTGGTTACTCATTCTAGCATTAATTCTCCTATTTGGTTATAGGTTAGCCTGTTAGTGAGGAGGGATTCATATGGTTCTGGTATTTTTAGGGTACGGAGCTTTAACGCACTCTTTGTTGATGGCTGCTTGAGGGCCCACAATAGGGTTTTGTGTAGGTTATTTATCCGCTCGTGGAGATTGTATTCTTTTTTAAAGGAGCTGTACCCCCTTTAAATAGCCCTTAATTCGCTTCATTGGGGTTTATTGTTTCCTTGGAGAAGAATTAAGAGTGAACTTAGATTCGTTTCACAGGCAACCAGCTATCACCCAGCTCGGTTGGCTTTTCACCTCTACCCACAAGTCGTCCCACTCTTTTGCAACAGAGACGGGTTCGCTCAATAATAGCTGCTCATGGGTAGCTCGCTTGGGTTTCGGGGTGGCAAACTTAAATTCATTTTGCTTGGTTGTTCTTGCTAGACCATGATGCAAAAGGTACAAGGGTTGATCTTTGCTGTTTATAGCTTGTCTTGTTCATTGCTATTTCATCTTTCCCTTACGGTACGTGGTCTCTATCGCTCCAATGGTGTCTTTTCTATCGCCTATACTGGGACTAGCAAATGCTTTGGTTTGGTTTAGGGAGTAGCTTTGTTATTCCAGGTCAATGTATGTTGGGCTAGAGTTTGGCATCAAGACGATCTGGTGTTAACAGATATCTTTCAGGTGTAAGCTGAATGCTTTAGTTAAAGCTACGTCTTGGTAATCTAAGTGCACCTTCCGGTACACTTACCTTGTTACGACTTACCTCATCTTTAGCTGAATGGCTTTTTAGTTAAATGGTGTTTTGGTCGCTTGCGAGGAGGGTGACGGGCGGTATGTACGTGCCCCAGAGCCGGCTTAAAGAGGGCTCGATTGTCCCACTTTACTGCTAAATCCTCCTTCCAGGGACAGTTTCATATCCCTTTGCCGTAGTGTTCTAGCTTAGAAAATGTAGCCCATTGCTTCCATTCCATAGGCTATACCTTGACCTGTCTTACTAGCGTGATGGGGCTATTGCGCTCACTGTTGGGCTGTCAGGGGAGGTGAGCTGGCGACGGCGGTATATAGGCTGTTTTGGGCAAGAAATGGTCAGGTAATATCGTGGATCATCGATTACAGAACAGGCTCCTCTAGGTGGGTTTGGGGCACCGCCAAGTCCTTAGAGTTTTAAGCGTTTGTGCTCGTAGTTCTCGGGCGGATGTTCAAGTAGGGTAGAACATCAAGATTTAGGGCCAGGCATAGTGGGGTATCTAATCCCAGTTTGGGCCCTGGCTTTCGTGGAATTCAATTAATCGTTGTTCTAAGATTTTCTTTGAGGACAGAGGCCTTATGAGCATCTTGGGCTTATGACAGCTCAGTTGCTTTTTAATCTTAGTTACTTGGATAACATGTGACCACTCTTTACGCCGTTATAAAGTTAATTTGGGTCTCCTGTATGACCGCGGTGGCTGGCACAGGATTTACCGACCCTAAGTTTGCTATGGCTAAGTCAAGTTTGCACTCATTGCTTAATATTAACTACTGCTGAGAATCCGTGGGGACGTGGCAATTGCTAGGCGTCTTGGGCTACGGTTATGGTGAGCCTGATACCCGCTCCTATCTACTTGGGGTTTAAGGTGTCCAGGGCATCTACACTGGGGCGCGGATACTTGCATGTATAAACCTAGCAACAACCAACAGTAAGGTTAGGACTAAGTCTTT